TCGGTCATCATTGACCAACCCCTCATCAATTTTGATTCATTTCAATATGAACAACAATTTCACCGATTTGATTAGAATATAAATGAAGTACGAAACAAAGTAAGGTATTAGTAATGGATCGAACTAAACCCCTTTCAATTTCATATATGAACAATAGAATATGAAAATGGAACTGAAGGAAAATGGATGTGATAACATAGAACAAAACAAGACTTTATTTATTTTATTTTGGATCTAAGTATTTATTACTTAATTACTTTACTGCCGGGCCATAGCAATTGCACCTATCAAAGCAACTAAAAGAATTATAGAAATGAGTTCAAATGGAAGGTAAAAATCTGTTGATAAATGAATCCCAATTTGTTGAACGTTACTTGTTAGGTCCTGCTCTATAATCTGATTTGATCTTGTAGTCCAAACAATCCCGTACCACGACGTATCCGAGATAGTAGTAATTAGTGAAAAAAGAATACTTGTACAAACCAGTGAAGTGACCCCATCCCCAACGGTCCAAAGATAGAAATCTTTGTAATATTCTGAACCATTCATGAACATCACAGCAAATAGGATTAAAACATTTACAGCTCCTACGTAAATAAGGAGCTGTGCAGCAGCTACAAAATAGGAGTTAGATGGAATATGGAATAAGGATATACAAACAAGAACCAGTCCCAATGAAAAAGCAGAATAAATTGGGTTGGTAAGTAAGACCACCCCCAGACCCCCTAATATAAGACCTGATCCCAGAAATACTAAAAGAATATCATGTATTGGTCCAGGTAAATCCATTATGTGTAAAAAAAGAGATAAATAAATCGAAATATTTCATAAACTTACTAACCGACCCAAGAAAAAAGAGGTTACCTTATTTTTTTCTTGTATATGATACGTTCCTAATTGAATCCTAAAGGGGTGTAGATTTATATAGATACAGTTATTGGATCAATCCCGCTACTGTATCTGAAAGAGTAGTTCGAAATTGTATATTTTGAAATCATCACAGATCTATGAATCCATTCTAAATCAAAATCAAGCCTTGATTCTCACCAATCAATAGTTATTTACTGACCTAGCAAAATGAAAGAAGCCTCACTCCTTTACTTTAAATCAAAACGGAATCTTAGTAATTGGTAATCGTTTTTGAATCAAGAGGTTTACCCCTGATTATTTTGATTGGAGTCGAATTCGTAATTGTTCGAATTGTGTAATCTCCAATTACTGACATTGGTAACCGGCCCAAAGCAATTTGATTATAATTCAATTCGTGACGATCATAAGTAGAAAGTTCATATTCTTCAGTCATTGATAAACAGTTTGTTGGACAATACTCGACACAATTACCACAAAATATACAGATTCCAAAATCAATACTATAATTAAGCAATCGTTTCTTTCTAATATCCGTTTCCAATCTCCAATGAACAACGGGTAGATCTATGGGGCATACCCGAACACATACTTCACAAGCAATGCATTTATCAAATTCAAAATGGATTCGACCACGAAAACGCTCCGATGTGATCGACTTTTCATAAGGATATTGAATAGTCACAGGTAAACGATTCACGTGAGATAAGGTAATCATGAAACTTTGACCAATATACCTTGCAGCTCGTATTGTCTGTTGACCATAATTCATGAACCCAGTCACCATAGGGAACATATCGTGGATATCCATGAATAGTTTGATGTTTCTTTCTCTTGCTCTAGATAGGTTATGAATCTAGAATATCATATTTTGTTATAGCGAAACGAGTTGGGAAGAAGTTGTTAATAATAGATTACCTAGAGAAATAGGTAAAAGAAATTTCCACCCAAGGTTTAATAGCTGGTCCATTCTCATCCTAGGTAAAGTCCATCTTGTTGTGATAGGAATGAACAGGAACAAATAAGCTTTAGCTAATGTAATAAGGATACCAATTGTCATTCCAAAGACTCCACCTGTTTTATTTATTCCAAAAGGTTCAGAAATGAATATGTACGGAATAGAGAAATTCCACCCGCCCAAGTAAAGAACTGTTACAAATAATGAAGAAACTAGTAGATTTAGGTAAGAAGCAACGTAAAATAAACCAGATTTAATACCTGAATATTCGGTTTGATAACCTGCTACTAATTCCTCCTCTGCTTCTGGTAAATCAAAAGGTAATCTTTCACATTCCGCTAGGGAAGAAATTAGAAAAACTATAAACCCTATAGGTTGACGCCACAGATTCCACCCCCAAAACCCATATTTTGACTGTGCCTCAACTATATCAACTGTACTTGAACTGTTAGATAATCATAGTCGATGATAACATCACTATTCCCATCGCTATTCCAGAACCGCACATGAGACCTCAGCTTCATACGGCTCCTCGATGGCCACAAATAAATCTAAGGACTGGTTCATTATTACCTCGGCATGTTTGTAGTGTAGATTAGAGTAAAGATGTATCGAAGAGTCCCGAATTAGACCAATGGAATTCCGTCCGCCATAATAAAAAAAAAAGCGCTTCCGAATTGATCTCATCCTTTATTTTCTAATTAGACTTAGAATTCTTTTAGTTCAGTAATAACTTAATCCTTCAATAAAATACTCGTTGTTTCAATAGATATTTCGACCCATACTTTTCGTACGAAAAAGAATTAGACACTAATTCATGAGTTATAGTTGATAAATCATTATAAGAATTCTATCCGTATAAATATGGATAGGATTGAGGAAAGAAAGAATAAACAAAGATCTCTTATTATTCAGTTTTCCTATTGCATTCCATTTCTTTCGTTCCTGTTCTTCTTTCTCACTCAGAAGGGGGTTTCTAAAAAATCAAATCAAAGGATTACTTCGTTCTCGACAGTCATTTATTTAATCAGTGGATAGAAGCATACTCTGGATCGGAATCGTGAGGAAGTACTGCTTGATCATTTCTACGAACTTAAAGCCCTCATTATGATTCCTTTTATGTTATGCAGAAATATCCCTTTGGATACCTTACATTATCTTCATCACTAATCCTTTGTGTACCTTTGTGTTCCTAACCGTCCACTCATTTTTGATTGATCCCCGGTATGGTAATACATACAACATACACAACATACAACAACATACTATACAATAGTAGAAACTCCATACAGTTGATCTTTTGCACCCGCTTCAAGTCATGATGACTAATCAACCAATCTTGGGGTAAACAGTTTCGACCGCTTATGTTTACTTCCACTTTACTCTCGTACATAGGGAATGAGAATCAATCTTCTTACTGCAAATTCATAAGCTGTTTTGTTTCACTCATATAACTATCTGGTTTAACTCATCGACCTGAATGATGAATAAAAAGAGAAAGGTATCTATTCAACACATCCAACCCCTTTCCTTTATTTCCAGGAAAGGGGTAAAGGTTCATGTTCCAACGAATCACACGTAGAGATATTGATAACACACACGGAGTTAATGGTATTTCATAACTAATAGATTGAGCAGCAGCTCGTAGACCACCTGAAAAGGAATATTTATTATTCGATCCATATCCTGACATAAGAAGTCCAATAGGAGCAATACTGGAAATAGCGATCCATAAAAAAACGCCTATACTGAGATCGGCTAGAACAAGGCGATAGCCAAAAGGAATTACTAAATAGCTTAGTAGAATTGATATGACCGCTATAGATGGCCCCATACTGAATAAACGAACATCTCCTCTAGATGGGAGAAGATCCTCTTTCAAAAGTAGTTTGGTCCCATCTGCTAGAGCTTGAAGAATTCCCAAGGGGCCGGCATATTCAGGCCCGATACGTTGTTGTATCCCTGCAGATATTTCTCTTTCTAACCACACAATCACGAGTACGCCTATTGTGATTCCCGATACAGGAGTAAAAATAGGGACAAGCAGCCATAAGAGGTCATAGACCTCTTTTAAGGATTCCGATCTGGAAAAAGAATTGATAGCTTGTACTTCTGTCGTATCAATTATCATTTCAACGATCAACTTCTCCCATAATGATATCTATACTACCTAGTATCGTCATGATATCCGCCAATTTCATTCTTTTAACTAGCTGAGGAAGAATTTGCAAATTGATGAAACCAGGTGGACGAATTTTCCATCTCCAGGGAAAAACACTATTATCCCCTATCAGAAAAATTCCCAATTCTCCCTTTGGGGCTTCGACTCTCACATAAAGTTCTTGTTTCGACAATTCAAAAGTGGGAGAAGGCTTTTTACTAATGAATCGATATTCAAAACCATTCCATTCGGAATCACTTGCTCTATCAAAGCGTCGAACTTCTAAGTTCTCATAGGGCCCCCCCGGAATTCCTTCTAGAGCCTGTTGAATAATTTTTATGGATTCCGTCATTTCATTGATTCGTACTAAATAACGAGCTAATGAGTCTCCTTCTTTTTGCCACTGGACTTCCCAATCGAATTCATCGTAACACTCATAATGATCAACTTTACGAAGATCCCATTGGATTCCGGAAGCTCGTAGCATTGGTCCCGATAAACCCCAATTTATTGCTTCCTCCCCACCAATAATGCCCACCCCTTCAACTCGTTCCAAAAAAATGGGATTTTGCGTAATAAGCTTTTGATATTCAACAATTCCTGTTAAAGAATAATCGCAGAAATCCAAACATTTATCTATCCAGCCATGAGGTAGATCAGCAGCGACTCCCCCGATACGGAAATAATTATGCATCATTCGCATACCTGTGGCAGCTTCGAATAGGTCATATAGCAATTCCCTTTCTCTGAAAATATAGAAGAAGGGAGTCTGTGAACCGATATCTGCCATAAAAGGTCCAAGCCATAATAAATGAGAAGCTATACGACTCAGCTCCAGCATAATTACTCTGATATAGCTGGCTCTTTTGGGTACTTGAATATTTCCTAATTGTTCTGGTGCATTTACCGTTATTGCCTCTGTGAACATAGTAGCTAAATAATCCCAACGTGTTACATAAGGAAGATATTGTATAATTGTTCGGTTTTCCGCAATTTTTTCCATCCCTCTGTGTAAATAACCCAATACGGGTTCGCAGTCAATAACATCTTCACCATCTAGAGTAACGATAAGTCGAAGAACACCATGCATTGATGGGTGGTGAGGACCCATATTAACTATCATGAGGTCTTTTCTTGTAGCCGGTACATTCATATGTTTTCTTCTCCGATCCATTATTCTATGAATTGCCGAAAAGGAAATAAATGAGGTTCATCAAAATTCAAGATCTAATAAACCAAAGAATTCAAATAATCTTCAAATTAACGAGTTTTTGGTTCCCGAATATCTAATTGATCGATTAATTTTTTATAACGCACTCTATTTTTCTTTGACAAATAAGCCAGCAGTCGTTGACGTTTTCCCAGAATTTTCCGCAAACCTATCTGAGATAAATAATCTTTTCTGTGCAATTCAAAATGTGAAGTAAGTCTCTGTATCTTATTGGTGAAACTGATTACTTGAAATTCAACAGACCCTTTGTTTTTTTCTTCTTTCGGAATAACTGAGATGAATGAATTTTTTACCATAACCATAAAAATAAAATTTCTCTCGTTTTTTTTTTTTCCACAGATATGGATTTTACCAATCAGGAATAATAATAATGCCAGTTATTTTGATCTGCTATACCCAATAATCTGGATTTATTCATATATTACTTTATTCTATATTCTATCAAATCAAATCAAAATTAAATTCAAATGAATTGTAAGTACAATTTGTAATTTGATTCGATAGAAGGGCAATTTTTGTACCCACAAAAGAAAATTATTTTGACCTAAGAAGATTCTGCCAAATCATTTCTAGATTCAATCCAAATCCGACACCTGATATATAGGAAATGTACCAACCATCAACTAATTCCGAATCGTGGATACATATGTATCCTTGACATACTGAAACGGCTGCCATTATTGGTATCAAACCAGTAGCGATTCATACAAGCTAAATCCTCTAATCGATAATTGGGCCAAAGAAACAATTTGAATTGAATGAATTTATTTATATCTGTATCAATATGCTTGTCCTCATCCAAAAATTGTCCCCAGTTCCTTACATTGTTGTCATTGAAAAATACCGGATTTCTATCCATAGCATTCCTATTTCCGGAATTTAAACAAATTAGAATTCTCAATTCTCTACGACGCCTAGGGGATAGAATATTTTCAGGAACAAGCAAATCATAATGATTTTCGTCTCTATTCACAAGCATCTTTTTATGTTGTACAATGGATCCATTGAAATAATTCTCATCAACATATCTTTTTTCTCGATATCTTCCATTAGTTTGGCATTTATTATTATGGACCAATGAGATACCTATGGTTTGATACATAATAAATTGTCTATCCCATTTTATAGACAGACGTACTGGTTCAAGAATCAATATTCCCTTTTTTATCAATTCTGGAAGAGTTGGATTCGTCTGAATTAACATTACATCCAGGTGCATTTCTCCTCCTTGAATAGAGGATATAGCAATTTCCTTTGCATTTATTAGTCTAAGCAGGAAACAATATACCTTAACATTATTGAAAATTCTGTTATTCAAAAGATCATCCCATCTCAATTGAAAAAGCAAATATTTTTTCAGGAATAACTCTTGTTTTGCTTTCTTGTTACTCTCGGGTTGTCCTTTCTTTTCACGTTTTTGAATGTCCGATTCCGTGTAATCCTTTTCAAAATCTTTTTGTCGTTTTCGTGCGTCTGAGCCAATATTTCCGTGGCCGAGCTGTTCTTTTTCTTCTTGATTTCGATTCTTTAATTCAAGATATTCTTTTTGATTAGATGATATACGAAGATCCTTTTTTTGATTTTCATTAATGTTTTTGTTTTCACTAATGTTTTCATTTCCATTAAAAATCAAAAGAAGTAATTTGATTGGTATAATCCACGGTTTGATCTTATATGCATCATAAAGTGGCACAAATTCTGAGAAGAACCAAGATTTCGTATTTAATATGGGGCGATATAGCATTTCTTTATTCATTCCCATCAAAAAAAACTTTTTTTTTTGATTGGGTGGGTTGATTTCTTGATGAATCGTGAGATAGAAAAGATCTTTCTTATCAATCATTTGATAATAATCAGTCTCGGTCTTAGTCATTTTATTAAGGTTGGTCCCGGTATCCGTATCGATCCAGGACTCAATATCGATATTCTTTCTAAGAAATAAATCGAAAATTTTCCACTCCAAATATTTTCTATCCGTACTTTTACCCGTACCAATAATAGACTCTTCTCCTAGATAATCACTAATACATATATCCCCCAGTACATAAAATGGTTCAATTTTAGGTGTGTTGTAATTATATGGAATCTCTCGGTCCTCGTTTACTTGTAATGAGGATGGATAAATATATGAGTCTTTCCTATCCCCATAATTAATATATTTATATGAAAAAAGATCATATCTGTAGTTTTTTTTTAATTTTTCTTTTTTTATCGTCAATGAATTCACTTCATAATCATTTTTTTTCTCGTAATGAATGAATTGGGCTTTTTCATATGAATTCTTTTTTGAGTCTTTATTTTGAATCGTACGACGCCGATTGACCCTAGTTCGCCATTTTTGCGGTACTAATTTAGACCACCTAGCCTGAGATAAATTGTATTGATAATGACCCCTTAACCAGTTTTTCCACTCATTCATTCCAGAATTCGGAAGTTTTTTATGCCTTGATTTGGAATCTAATATTCTTCGTGTTCCAAAAAAATTCCGGATTCTATCCTTAAGAATAAGATATGCTTCGCGATATTGAAGTAGAGATCTCAAATGATACTTCTTATTAATAGCTTGGATTTGTGATAATTTGTAAAATACAGATGCTTGTGAAAAGGAATATAGGTCACCAGAAATCTTTGATTTATTTTTACTAATATTAGAAATAGACTTTTTTATAGTCGAAATAAAGTGCATTTTTTTTTGATTGATTTCATCAATCCCTTCTTTGTGAATGTATTTATCGATAATCTTTTTTGTTGATTCAAGGAAAAGTTGTACGTTGACTCTAGAAACATTAACAGTATATAGAAAAATATGTATGTATATTCTTTCGTCGAGAAATGTAAAAAAATAGTGCCATTTGCGTATGAATATGAATCTGTTACTTTTTCCTTTTGATATCTGCCAAATATGTTTCTGCGATTCCGATCTTTTATCACCACAACTTGTATCGTTAGGACTAATATTTATATCCGGAGTTAGAAATATTTTTCTTTTGTCTTTTGCACCCCTTTCTATTTGATTTCTGATTAGGGTTGTTCTATCGGACAGATCTTTCTTTTTTTTTTCTGTCAGTGAATAATTTGCCCAATCCATGAATCTAATTCGAATGGTCGATGTCGATTTAGGAACAATTTTATTACTGCTTATGATTATGGAATCTTTTCCATTTTCATTCGGTTCATATACTTTCTTCAATACAAATAACAAAATTGGATTTACGTTTGCAAACTCTTTTATTTTTCTTTTTAAAAATAGAATCGTTTTGATAATCCATCTTGTTTTTTCTTTTGAGACCTTTCTAAACTGTTTTGTTTTTTTTTTGAAAACTCTTAGAACTAGAAAACATTTTTTTTTCACTTTTATCTTTTTTTTTTCGAATTCATTATAAATAGGTTCAAAAAAGGAAGGTTGTTGTCGGGCAGAACCAAAAGGTAGTTCGGTTTCCTTTCCCCAGATTGTTAAAAAACAAAAATTTTCTGTTTTCCCTTTCTTTTGGATTGGATCTCTATGATGGGATCGTAGTTTGGATTTGCGCCAGGGTTTCAGACAGAAAGGAAATAGGATTTTTATCTGAATACCATCTGTTAACCAGTTTTTCGGAAATTCTGTTTCTGATAATTGAACACCATTATAGGTGCATTTAACATGCATTTCTCTATTCCACTCCTTCAAATCCTCGTACCACTCGGGGAATTGAAATAAGAGCATACGGCCGAGGTTTTTAGCTATTATCAATGAAGGCAATATGATGTATTTTCTAAGAATCGATTGGGTTACTAACATAGTACCTCTTATTGCTTGAGCAAATATAAAAGTATCCCATGTTTCTGCTATTGCTATCCGTTCATTCTCGTTTTTTTTATCTTCAATTTTTTTTGCCTCTTCTTTTGCCTCTTCCTCCTCAGAATCCGAAGTTTTGAGTTTCGGTCCTGTATCTATCCAATTTCTAAAAATTAGATTCATTGTTCGGGAGATATCAAAATAAAAAAAAAAAGTTTTGTCTATTCTGTCCAAAAAAAGGAGCGAATGTGCATTCGCTTGAAACATTTCCCAAATAACCATTTTACGTCTTTGAGCGCGTATGGATCCTTTTACTATATCCCGACGAAAATCTGATTGTTGCGAGTAACGTACCAAAGCCAACTCTTCTGCTTGATCACTATTAGTACTGGTACTAGTATGAGTATTGGTATTCTGATCCGGATCCGCCTTATCAGTATAAATTACCACACGTTTGGCTTTTCTTGAACGAATCCCCTGATTTTCTGTTGATTCTTCTGATTCTTCCTCATTTTCCTCCTCCCGCTCTTCAAAAGAATTGATCAATTTGTATGATCGTCGAGGAATCTTTTTACCGATTTCTTCTATTCCAATAGATTTATTTTGAATTGTTTGATTATTTTGATCAGTTGTAATTACATCGAATAGAAATTTCAAACATTTTTTTTTATTTTCTGAATCAAATCTTCTTTGTTCGGATATTAAAACAAGCTTTTTAAAATTCAGACTAAAACCAGTTGTTGATTTCCTAGCTAATTTACTGATAGAGGTCAAGAAAGGACCAATGTCTGTCGATAATGGTTCTCCATTAAATGTATCTGTTTTATGTTCAAGTTTTTGGTAATCAGTAGGAAGCCTATCATGAATCTTATTTATCCAAACCATTCCTATAGAATCTTCTGTCCCTATAGAATCTTCTGTCGAAGTGATTGAGTCATCCACCATTGAACGTGAATACACTTTTTTTATTGTTCCACGATATGGTCCGTTTAAAAAAGGATCATACAC